AATTTAACGATAAAATCCTACTCTATAAGACATTAGCATACTTAAAACAACAAATCCAAACATTAACATCAATCCAAAACAAACATATAACCAAATTTCCCTAAATCCACACACACAACTTCTAAATTCAAACTCAATCAACCTACAAAACGTATATACATATACACCCACAACAAAAAAAGACAACACTAACCCTATTAAACTAAATCCTCAACTAACAACAACCCTATTATTAGGATTAAAAAAAGACACAAAAATAAATAAAATGTACACACCGCCCACATATATAAGACAAAAAATTAAAGAATATCACCTAAATCCCATCACCTCAAATACTATATAACTTGATAATAAAGCTTTAATAATTAAAATTATACAATAGTATATACAATTAGTAACTAAAGAAAACAAAAACAAATTTAGTAAATATAAACTCAATAAAACACTAATAACCACTTTTGTTTAGTTAAAAAACTATCCTTAACACGAAAAGTTAAAATAATTAATAATTATACTAAAACAAAACTTATCCATCGTATCTATCACCTCTATAACAATAGGCATCACTCCATGATTCACACCACATAACTCAGCACAATAACCTATAAAAGAACCATGTTGAGAAGGACAAAAAAACATATGATTCAAACGTCCAGGTATTGCATCCATCTTTAAATTTAAAGATGGAACAGAAAATGAATGAATAACATCTGCTGAAGTAACAACTAAATGATATGGAACACCATAAAACATACGCAAAGGCTTATCAACCAAAAAACAATCCTTAGTTATAAAAGAATCATAATACCCATCCGGATATTCATATGTCCAGTATCACTGATGACCTATAATCTTAATAGTTTCACTAGAAAAACAATCCAAATCACTAGTTATAAATTTAACATTCAAAGCACACAAAACTAAAACAACCATTGTAGGCACAATTGTTCATGAAAGCTCAACAAACTGATTTTCTCCACCAAATTTAACGCTGCCCTTACTCATAAACAAATTCCAACCCAACATAAAATAAACAAAACAAATTATAAACATACACACAGCTATTATATAACATACTATATCATAATACAACAATGATAATTTCATTTCAACTGATTAAATTTATTAACCAGTAACCAACTTCAAATTCATTTAAAGTTACCTTGTTACGACTTACCTCAATAATAATCGAGGGTGACGGGCGGTGTGTACCTGAGCTAAACTTATTTCACATTTACTAATTAATTAAACATTACTTTTAAGTCCTAAATCATCTAATATTACAATTAAATACTTATTAATGTAACGCATGAATACTTTTATAAACAGCACATAGACTTAGCTTAAATAACACTACACAACTTCTGCCATTCAGCAATAATATTAAACCAGATATACACCAATATAATAAAAGTAAATTATTAGGCGGATCATCCTTTACACCACACCTTCCCCTAAAAAGAATCGCTCACTGCCAAATTATTTTAGTTATAAAACTAAGACATATTATTAATAGTATTAATGGGGTATCTAATCCCTGTCATAAAATCCACTTTATTTAGAATAAATTACTTAAAAATTTAATAAACAAATTTAACCCAATTTTACTTATTAATAATTTAACCACCTCTACTAAAAAGCAAAGAAAACAGACTAACCGCAGATGCTGGCACTGTGTCCTATCCCCTTCATACCCTTTATTCTTTTAAAACACAAATTTTAACAAAAAACTAACTGCTAATTACAAAAACTTAACAATCTTAACACAACATCCAAAATTTATTTATGCAGATAATAAAGGATAAACTTTCTATTGCCATAATTAAACAATTAAAGTATGGAATTAACTCAATTCTAATCAGTTTTTGCAAAACTGATTTTCATTTCATACTCAATAAAAAAATTTACTATCCTTTCGTACTGATAAATTTCTACAATAGATAAGAACCGACCTGGCTCACGCCGGTCTTAACTCAACTCATGGAGGTTTAAAGGTCGAACAGACCTACAACTTAAACTACTACACCTAAGCTCTAACCTAAGTCAACATCGAGGTAGCAAACAATTAATTCGATAAGATCTCTCATTAATTATTACTCTGTTATCCCTAGGGTAACTTTACCCAATAACCCATTAGGGTCACAATTTCTATAAATTATACAAATTTGCCCCAAACAAAAATAAAAGATCCTAGGGTCTTTCCGTCTTATTAATATATAAGGATTCTGAACCCTTAATATCAAATTCACACAAATGTTAAATATTAACACTTATCTCGTCAAACCATTCAAACAAGCCCCCAATTAAAGGGCAATTAATTATGCTACCTTTGCACAGTCAATATACTGCGGCCGTTTATAAACAACACTGGGCAGGTACTACTAATTAAAATTTAAATTAGCAATGTTTTTAATAAACAGACGGAAAAGTTACTAGAAATAATTAACATAATTAAATTACTTATTTATTGATCACTGATATCTAACCTTTAATCAATACTGCCAAATTACCTAATTTAACATTATCATAAAACTAAGTTTATAACAACCTTACAAAAAATGGGTACTTTTAACCCAATAAAAAACGATAATAAAAACAATATAGACCTGCAACTGACCTAATAGCCAACAACATAATACTAAAAACAAAGCAGTAAAACAAATATAAAATCTAACGAATAATTTATCACACCATATGATCATTCTAATTATTTTTAACTCAAAAATAAAAGTTCAAAACAAACAATCATAAGATCTAGACTTTTTGGTTGATAAAATACTTTAATTCAATCCAATAAGCATGATGCAAAAGGCAAATAAACCTAAATACATATCTTAATATTTTCTAAAATAGGCTAATGATTAAAATCATCTTAGGACTACAAAACCCATATTTTCATTAAACTAAATAGCCATCAATACACCCACGAGCAAAAACATATGTACAATCATCAACTCAACGCATATAATAAACACCATACGTGTAATCAACACTATAAGGGTAACAATAATAATCTTTATGGCAAGCCATTGGTCTAACAAAAAAATCGGCCATACAACCAGAAATACCATAAGAACCTAATACATAATTAGAACTAACTATAGACTCTCATAAAATAAAAACAAAAAAGCATCCACTAAAAGCTGATATAAATGACCCAACAGTACATACTATATTAATTCAATTATAAGCACATTCATAAATACAAACACGACGTGGTAACCCACACAATCCAAAATAATGCATAGGAAAAAAACATAAATTAAATCCTATCTGAGAAACTATACACTGACATTGTAACAAACACTTATTTAAACTTAATCCAGTTATTAACGGTCACCATCAAATAAACATTATTATAATCCTTATATACGAACCAAGAGACATAACATAATGAAAATGCGCCACCACAAATCAAGTATCATGCAATACTTTATCTAAAACACAAGCAGATAATACTATACCAGTAACCCCACCAAACGTAAATAATATTATAAAAGAAACAATTCACCACAACACAGGATCACCCTTTTTAACACGAGCATTTAATAACATATACAATCATGTAAAAACCTTAATACCAGTAGGAACCCCAATAATCATAGTTATAGAACTAAAAAATACGGCCGTCTTAACATCCAACCCAACAGTAAACATGTGATGACCCCATACTCTTCTTCCTAAACAAACTATTGAAAACATAGCAAATAATAAACCATAAAAACCAAACACATCAGAAGACATACTAATACTTAAACATATATGTCTAATAATACCAAACCCTGGAAGAATCAATACATAAACTTCAGGATGACCAAAAAATCAAAACATATGTTGAAATAATACAGGATCACCACCACCTAAAGGATCAAAAAAAGCAGAACTAAATTTACGATCAAATAACAACATTGTAATGGCAGCAGCTAAAACCGGTAAAGTTATCAATAGCAAAATAGAAGTAAATAAATATGACCAAAGAACTATAGAAGTACGAGAAAAAATATTAGTCATAAAAATCCTATACAATGTACAGATAAAATTTATAGACCCAAACAACCTAGAAGCACCAGCTAAATGCAATGAAAACATTAAAAAATCTACACCAACTCTTTCCGAAAATAAAGACGATGACAAAGGAGGATAAAAAGTCCATCCAATACCCGCCCCCAAATACATTCTTACAACTAAAAAAGCTAAAGAAGGAACTAATAACCAAGCACTTAAAGCATTTAATCGAGGTAAATTTAAATCGGCCAATCCTCCTAATAAAGGCAACAAATAATTACCAAAACCACCAATTAAAATTGGCATCAAAAAGAAAAAAATCATAATTATACCATGATTAGTAACCAAAAAGTTATAACAATCCAAAGGTATAACTTTATAATAAGGCTCTAAAAAATTCACCCGAATCAACAGACTAAAACTCAAACCTACAAAACCAGACCATAATCCCAATAAAGTATAAATAATCCCAACACGCTTATGATCTAACGTAAATATTCAACCTAATAGTCAATTTAAATTTATCATCATAAGATGGTAAAACCTCTAAATGTTTTGAAAACATTCAGTCCATATTAACTTAATCTTATCAAGAGAAAGCCAAAATAAATTGACAAAAAATTATTAGCAGTAACTTCACATATTTCTCTAATAAACTCACTTAACATAACCAAAGAAAATCTCAATTAAAAAACCTACTAATAACATACACAAAAACATATAGTACCCACAAAAACTCCAATACATCAATCCCTGAGTCGGCATATTCAATAATAATGATATTTCTAAATCAAATATAACAAAAACCACCAATAAATCAAAATAAGTAAACCTAAAACATTTAATTTTCATTAAACCTTTAAAAAACCCGCATTCATAACATCTTGATCATCTTACTTTAAATCTAATAATCTTTTTTAATAAACCACAACAAAAAAAACCAATAATCAAACTTACTAAAATAAATAAAAAAAACCTAACTAACAACATACACACCCATAGTAATATACATCTCTAGGGTAAGAACCTAGTACTTTAAATAAGATATACGAGCAATATTAACGGAATAACAATTCACTATTTACTATATCAAAGTAACCTGCTATGCAGCCCTATTAACCAAATCTCTCACTGAGACCAAAGGTCCCCAAAACCATCATTCTTTTTAAACTAAGATAAGAAAAACTAACGACTATAATAGCAACAACTATTTCTTGAAGTTAACAGCATCACGATTTATATTTAATCTATATAGACCTAGTTCACTACACAGAACAATCTTAATATAGCCATCAATAAACCAATCTCTCAAAAAAAATTAACAAAAAAATCATAACGAACACGTGGTAACGTGGCCCGAGCCCACATAAAAAATAGTAAATTAAAAAACAATAAAACCATCCCAAATACACCCCCTCCTAAAAATAACACTACTCCAACTCAAGAAAAAATGAATATGATAATATATTCACAAGCAAACAAACAAGTAAAATATATACCACTATACTCAACATTAAATCCACTAACCAACTCCCTTTCAGCTTCACCATAATCAAACGGAGTACGATTAGTTTCACATAGTATACCAACCAAAAATATAACATAAGCACAAGGAAATATAAATAAAGAAGCTCAATCAACACTTATCAAATCTCTAAATTTATACCTTTTATAGCATAAACCTATAAAAATAATTATACTCATAAAGCACGCTTCAAATCTTACAGATCTAAATCTACAACGAATAGAGCTCAAAAATGAATAATTATTAAAACCACCCCAACCAGTACATAACACGGCATAACCACACAACCTTGTAACAACCAAAAACCAAAGCATTGAAAGCTGACCAACCTTAGGTCCATAATAATCACCATAAATAAAACAATAAAGCACAGACAACAAAACTAATAACATTACACCAATTAAGCCTATAAAACTACGACTTTGAAAATAAAACCACTTAAACTTGACAATTAACTTTAATAAATCAGCAAAACTTTGAAACAACCCTATAATCCCAACCTTATTAGGACCCTTACGATATTGAGAATACCCAAGTATCTTACGCTCACCCAATATAAAAAAAGCTATCACCAATAAACTTATCAACAACCCAAATAAACCAGACAAAAAAGTAAAAATAATCATTGTTATGAGTAACTTGATATTTATATCATCTATGACTAGACAAATCACTATTTTATTACTTAAACTAAAATTACAAATACTAACAACAGAACCACAATCCATCTTTGAGACGCAAACTCAATATTTTTTATTAAACTATTTTGTTAACAATTAAACTTAGTAAAGCTCAAATGAGTTCTCCTGTGTGTAAAACAGACATTTTTAATAAACTACATCACAACTATTTCAATCAACTATTATAAACCCTTCTAAAAAAATAACTACTAGCTAACTTATATAAAAAAAACTGTTCAGAAAAACTATACACTCTTCAAATTAACAATATATATACAGAAGAATACAATATACCAATACTCACCCTAATCTTATAAATTAGAGGAACAGAAATAGGAGTTATCAATAACAAAAAACAAAATACTCAAAACATAAAACTCTTCAAATCAACCATATCAGAAACAATACTCAAATAAACTATAGTAAACGTTGCCCAAAAAAAATAATATAAATATATAAAAAAACAAATTTCAACCCTACTACAAAAACATGCAACTACTAAAGTAGCAACAGAAGACAATGAAATATGACATCAAACATACTCTCAAGAAAGACTAAAAAACCAAATAAAGATAGAACATAAAAAAATAGTTAAAAAACAATCAACATAAACTAATTTAACATTAACATTCTGATAAAGAAAACAAAAAAACAATACGGGAAACTTTAATAAAACACTTAAAAAAAAAATAAATAATCAATTACCAACCCTAAATACTCGATACACCCACAACAAAAACGGAAACAACCCAAACTTTAATGCAAACCCAAAATAAATAAAATAATACAACCCTAAAAACATCAAACCTAACACTATCAATATTGAAGACAAACCAGATACTATTATATAACTCAAAACACTACTATAAAATTTATATAAACTAACCTTTTTATTATAAAAAAAAGATGGTATTATAGATAACCCACATAATTCTAAAAAAATTCAAAAACCTATTAATTTATCAACTACACAACATAACAAACAAAAAAAACAAGAGAAAAAAAAAGAAAAAAAAAATACAGTACTAAATTTAAATCGACTACTAACAAACATTAACTAATGATTTTCAGAAAACTGCAATATACTAAGAACAATAAATCAATGAACTAAAGCTACAAAAACTTCATAAAAAAATAATACCACTAATACTAAAAACCACAAATAATTAACGCTTACTACCCCGCCAACAAAAGCGGCACCAAAACAACCCAAACTTATATTTATAAACGGCCGCAGTATTAACACAAAAGGACGTATTACATAACTAATAGACTCAGCTATACATACCAAAGGACAAATATAAATTGGCGTCCCTAATGGGACAAATCTAGCAAAAAAAGCACTTCTATTATCCAATAACCGATTTAATCACAATCTTACAAAACATACAAAAACAACCCCTATTAATCATACAACAAATAATCAAGGACTATAACAATATGGAAAACGATAACTTATAAACAACAACATAGTCCACAAAATAATACTTAAGTAATAATAAATCATACTACTTTTAATTATCTTATTATACAAAACACTAATTAAAGAGCTAAAATCATTTATCAAATTAAACATCAAATATATTCGATTGAACATAAAAATATGTATTAAGGAGACATGAACCCCACAGTTTCTTTAACTTATCAATCTCTCTAATCCAATTATCCCCAACTCTTCAAATTGATACTTTAACTTAAGCTAAGAGAAATTAACGGATTACTAATCACCTTCACAACCAAAATGTAAAATGCATACAAACACCTCATTAAATTATAATAATAAAAAGCCAAAATAACATCAAAAATTTAAAAAAACTAAAAAATATAAATAATTAAACCCAACGCCAATTCTTTCATATCATTCTCTACGAATTAATAAATGACCACACAATATTAAAGGAACTAACCCACCAAGGAATAAATACAACATTCAAAATAACACATAAATAACTAAACCAGACCTTTGTATAACCAATTTTACCTCAGAAAAAAATTGAATAGTTGTAGGAAATGAACATAATCTTAATAACCTAATTACCACACACAACATATAACTAACACCATTTATACTAGACTTCAATAAAATTCATTTACGGGTATGACATAAATCATAAAACAGCCACAACAACCCAAAAACGATACCAGCACTTAAACCATGCCCTAAACAATAAAAAAATATATAATTAACCGAGTTTCAATCACTTATATAAAAACCAATAAAAGGAACAACTATATGAGCTAATCTTAAAAATGCCAATCACCGCTTTCCATCTAATTCAGTACATGATGTTACTAAAAAACCTATACAGGCTAAACAACAAAAAACAAGATAACCTAAAAATTCAGAATCAAATATAAAATATGAACAACGATAAACACCTAATAGACCTAACTTCATAATATATCCACTTAAAAAGATAGATACTATACTAGTGGCTTCAGCATGCACTATTGGCAATCATGTATGAAATGGAATTAAAGGAACCTTTGTAAAAAATATAAATGATATTAAATAATAAATTATCTTAGGACAACCATTAAACTCACATCAATCCATAAAAAAAAACGAGCCTTTTAAAAAAGATAAATACAACAACACTAAAATTAAAGGCAAACTAGTACTTATAAGATAACCACAAAAATACCATCCGGCTAAAAAACGCTCTGAATAAGGAGACTCACTAAATATCAAATACAACAAAGGAAGCATCGACAATTCATATCTTATCCAAAATAACACTCTATGATTTATACAAAAGCTAAAAACTGTAAACAATAACCTTAAAAATAAATAAAAACGTACCCAACTAGACAGTATACTAACAAATAACATCTGTGAATAAAATCCTAAAATAATTACTAAAATAGTTAAATAAAAAGAAATTGAATCAAACACAAACAAATTATCAAAGGTAACCCTATTAATAATTCTAAAACAATTTATGCCACATGAAAATATTAATACACTTAACAATAATATTATACACGTTAAAAATCAACTAAATCTAATAAAGATGAACATTCTCAAACTTGAGTCAATACAACTAAACCGATGATTACTTCTATCGTAGAAACCACCACAAAAGCTATAAATATCATGTGATTATCTAAACTAGAACACAACAAACAAAATAATATAATTAACACTTTCAATCTTTCTAGTATAATTAATTTTTTCAAAAATCGATTTAACGTTAAAAAAAGTCTAACACCAATTACACCACTATAAAGTAAAATTAATCTAATCATAATATAACCGACAATTTATAATAACTTGAACAAGAGTATCATCAAAACTAACAATACCCTAAATACTTGACAAATTAACAAATAAGGATACTCAGGATGACAAGTACCTAAATAGGTTAAAGAAACATATAATCTAATTATTAGTCAAAAAATTAATTGACGAGTTAAACTATATACCCTAGAAATTTTTCTCCTTGGAATTCATAAAAATACTAAAAAACATAAAACTAACATTAACCCGCCAATCTTAGACCCAATGCACCGTAACATAGCATAAAAAGCTAAAAAGTACCATTCAGGCTTTATTCTAACAGGAGTGTTAAGCTGATCAGCTTCAAGATATGATTCTATATCAACTAATAAGTCAGGAGTCAATAACAATCAGCTTAACACTCCTGTTAGAATACACACAAATAAAAATAAATCCTTTACTGTAAAATATGAATGAAAATAAATCACATCAGACAACCCTTTAAAACTGTATAAAGGATTACTACTCCCACCATTATGAAGATAAAATAAATGAACAATCATTAACATTATTATAATAAATCCTAAACATACATGTACGGATAACACACGCATTAATGTATCACCAGTAATAGAAAATCCTCCAACAACATACTTATAAATAACACTACCAACAACTGGCAAACTATCAACTATAGAGGTTAATACAGTAGCCGCTCAATAAGACATTTGATGCCACGGTAAAATATACCCAGTAAAAGCTTCACCCATTACTAACAAGTATAAAATAAATCCAACTTTTCAAACACTAACCTTTCTATACCTAGAATAATATAAAGAACGACCCATATGTATAAATACAAGAATAAACAATATATTAACACCGATTATATGAAAATATCGCAAACATCAAGTAAAAAAAGAATCTTTAGAAAATCTAGTAACTACTGAAAAACTAACAGCAGAATCACCGACATACAAAAAAGACAACACTACACCAGTAATAATTTGAATACACATAAACATTGACAGTACAAATCCATAACTTCAATAATAATTAACTGAAAAACTAATTGGTAAATCCATCAAATTACGACGTAATAAATTAAGCATAAATTTACTAATACTAAAAGTATACAACAGAACCACAATCTATTAGTTTATTTCATAACCTATTAGTAATTATTAACAAACATACACAATAGTATAAACTATTAATCAAATATAATCCACGAAATGCCAATATCAAGTTAAAACAGTACAACGATAAACACCAAAATTAACACTACCAACACAAAATATAGTCACCAAACCTATTACTCCTAATAAAACATGACTAAAATGTAGACCAACAGTACAAAATCTTCTAGAATAAAAACTAGAATCCACCAAATTAAACCCTATATCCTCAATTTCAGCAACTTGTAAAATTACAAAACCTAACCCTAAAACTATAGTTAAAAGCAAAAAAAAATCACAATATTGTCAACCCATCAAATGATGAAATGCAGTAACAGTTATACTAGACCCAAGTAACACAAAACAACCAACAAATGGTATTTCTAACGAACTAGATAAATTATTATACGACCAACAATCAAAAATTAAACAACAAGTTAAAAACCTTCCAAAAACCATAACTTCGCTAAACACAAATAATCAAAAAGCAGACTCATAATGAAGCTTACTAGACAAACCATCTAATACATAAATTAATAACATAACTATTACACAAATAAAAAACAAAAACATTAATCAAATCTTTCACAAAAATAAACCTACCAAAAACAAACCAACAAAAGCGGCACTAAATAAAGGAAGTATAGACATATTTATACTATCTAACAATTAGATCTTCTCTGTGGAAAAGAAAAATAATAAATTTATACTAATAGCATAATATTACCCATTTTAATAAACAAAATCTCACAATGTAAAACGTCAACGCCTAAACTTAAAATAATATCAAATTATATAAACTATAAGTCATCACAAAACCCTATAAGTCTTCACAGGGGTAATAATACATAAATTAAATAACTGTTAATCTAACTAAATAATTGATGACTTATAGTTTATATAGTATAGATATATATCTCTATATGTTATGTAGTATGATACTACATAACATATAGAGATATATATCTATACTATATAATATATATACAACATATATAAGATAATATATATAGGGGGGTATACACCCCCCTATATATATTATCTTATATATGTTGTATATATATGTACTTCGTTTCATACATATTTTATATTTATTTATATTTGTTATTATAATAAATAAATATTACTTTTCAATGAACAAAATTTTGCGATGCAAAATAAACCTAATTAGATAATTATTAAATAAAACATAAAACTAAAAATACTAGCTACTAGTATATTCAACAAAGTTCATTTAAATTTATTTACAATTCTTTTTCGGCCTATTTTTCCGAATAAACATATCATCAAATTATCCCAACGAAAAAATAACAGTCTAGAACAAAATATAATATGATAAAAAATCTTATAGCAAACTTCCACTAAATTATCACAACCGAACAATCTTCTTCTTCATAATCTAAACATTTTTCTATCATAAATTAAAAAACTAACCGCCCAAGAAACTAATTGAAATAACAATAACATTACACTTAATACTAACCCAACGCCAATTCTTTCATCCATGATATAAAATATGTAAAATTTAATAAATAATCATCCACATGTAATTAAACCAGATTCATAAAAAAATAGCACTCCAAATGTATTACTAGACTTTAAATTAGTTATCACCACACATAAACGGAAGGAATAAAAATAAGATAAGAACATACAAATTAAAACTAATGTTAACTCAAAAACATTTACAACCCCCATTAATCTAGATAATAAATAATGCTTAGTAAAAAACACCCCTATAAAAGGTAATCCAGAAAGACCTAAGATTATTATTATTAATCTAAACAAATTTCAATTACCATAAAATCGAGTTCTGTACACACATTTACTGGCCTGAGATCCACCGCTTCCACTCATTATATCACCAACTAACATAAATAATATACACTTAGATACCCCATGACTAATAAGTTGAAATAACGATAAAGTAACACCACCACAAATCAAGTATAAAACACATCAACAAATTTTATTACAAGTTGATAACGCTACAATCTTCTTCAAATCTAAAAAAAATATTCTTCTCACACCAGTAACAAATATACTAATAAGCAAAAATTTAGAGAATCAAGCTATCTCTTTAATAAAATTAAATAAATCGTAACGCATAATAAATCAAATTCCAGCAGCCACTAATGTAGATGAATGAACTAATGACCTAACTGGAGTAGGAGCACGCATAGCTTCTAACAATCATCTTATAAAAGGAAAACCAGCACTCTTAGAAAAAACTATCAAAAACAAATAGATTAAAGCAGGGATAATATTTTTAAAAGTAAAACAGCTTAACCCAATTAATAAAAATAAACAGACGTCCCCAAAACGAGAAGAGACTAAAGTTATAACTGATGAACGCAAACTCAAATATTTATCATAAAACAAAATCAAAAAAAATCTTACTACACCAAGATATTCCCAAAAAATCAAAGTAGTTAAAAAATCACCAGTACACACCAAAATTCCCATAACAGCTACAAATAAAATTATAATCCGCAATAAATCTCAACTAACAGGATCATTACAAAAATAATGATTAGTATAAAAATAAGCGTATAAAAAGCATATTACTAACATCATTAAAACGCTAATAGTTACCTTATCAAACACAAATTTAACTAACCATTTTCACCTTCTTAATCTTAGCAATTTAAACTTTATTATATAACCATAATTCAATAACAAACCAAAAATTACTAGAATAAAAAATATTACACTAAAACAAAATAAAATTATCATAAACATACGATATAATAATATCATTCTTATGGCCGTAACATAAGGCTTCTATATGTCACATTCAAGTAGTCAGGAAAATCCATAATTAATGCTTAAAACTAACTCATATAATTCTGACATAACTACATCATATAATCATAAGAAACTCATATTGTTATTAAAAACAATAAATTTGATTTCAAATCAAATGTAAATTTTATGAGTAAACGCTGAAACAACCCGAATAATCAACTTTTTATTATTCGGGTTGTTTCAGCGTTTACATCAAAAAAAATTTTTTTTGACATAGATATATATGTCAAAAAACTTTTTTTTTGATGTAAACGCTGAAACAACCCGAATAATAAAAAGTTGATTATTCGGGTTGTTTCAGCGTTTACATAAAGAGATAAAAATCATAAATTAATCCTAAATTAATCCCATCAATTCTGGCACCTTTACAAAAATTCCTAGCTGGTCCAAACCTTAAAAGAGTTTACAACCCTTCACATTAAATATGCTAAACTAGA